AATAAGATGCCTGAATTAAAAGGTTCATTTTGATAGAATGAGTAATGTATATTTTATACTCTTGTTGTAAATTCAAGAATTAAACTTGATCATTTAATTTCAAAAATTAAAGTGCATCTTACACTTATTTACAAAAAGATAAGCTAATTTAAGCTATTAGGTTCATACCCTAAATATAGGAGTAAAATCTCCTTCTTTTTAATTAAAATTAATTCAACTATCATTTTGTTTTATTTAAATATACTATTAGGGGTAGTATTATCTTTATCATCTAATAATTGGGTTATAGTTTGGATAGGGTTGGAAATTTCATTAATATCTTTTATTCCGTTAATAATTGGGGACTTAATTATTAGTTCAGAATGTGCAATAAAGTATTTTATTATTCAAAGAATAAGATCATCAATCTTAATCTTAGGATTGATATTAATATTAATAAATTCTAAACTTAATTTTAATTTGATTATCAGATTATCTATAATAATTAAGATAGGTATAGCCCCATTTCATACATGAATTCTAAGTTTAATTGAAGGTTTAAGATATATAATATTGTTTAATTTATTTACCCTAATAAAAATTGTTCCAATAATAATTACTATAAACATAAATAATAATTTGAATTACTTAATTATATTTAGATTAATTTTAGGTTCAGTATTTGGTATTACTCAAAATTCGATCCGAAAAATTTTATCTTATTCATCTATTTTTAATATGGGATTTTTAGTATATTCTTTAAGTAATTTTTCTTTGTGATTCACGTATTTCTCTTTATATTCAATTAATCTATTTATGTTTGTTTTGATTTTAAAAAATAATAACATTAATTATTTAAATCAATTTATAATTAACAGATTTGATATAAAATTTAAATTATGTATTTGAGCTTTAATATTATCTTCTGGAGGTATACCTCCAATAATAGGATTTTGGGCTAAATTCATTATTATTGAATTATCAATTAATATGTCTGATTGATTAATTTCTATAACTATAATTTTTACTTCGTTATTAACTATATTTTACTATAATCGCATATGTTACATTTCAATGTGTATTTCATCATTAATAACTAAATGAAGAATAGTTTATTTATCATGATTAAGTTTGAATGTAATGGTTATTAATATTATTATTATGCCCTTTGTAATTATGTCAAAATATTTAAACTAAGATTTTAAGTTAATTAAACTCTTAACCTTCAAAGTTAAAAATATTTATATATTTAAGTAAATCTTAAAATTATTTAATTTATCTTTAAATTTGCAATTTAATGTTTTATTTAAACTAAAAGATTGTTTATTAGAAGAATATATTTATTCATAGGCAAATTTACAATTTACTGCTTATTAATTCAGCCATTCTAATTTAATTATGAATAAATGAATATATTCAACTAATCATAAAGATATTGGTACAATATATTTTATCTTTGGAATTTGATCAGGAATAGTAGGTATGATACTTAGAATAATTATTCGTATAGAATTAGCTCAACCTGGACCATTAATAAATAATGACCAGGTATATAATGTCGTAGTAACCTCTCATGCTTTTATTATAATTTTTTTTATAGTTATGCCCATTATAATTGGGGGGTTTGGTAATTGACTTCTTCCTTTAATAATTGGTGCACCAGATATAGCATTTCCTCGAATAAATAATATAAGTTTTTGACTTTTACCACCTTCTTTAACTTTGTTATTAATAAGATCAATAATTGAAATGGGTGCTGGTACTGGATGAACAGTATACCCTCCTCTATCTTCTAATATTGCTCATTCTGGTCCTAGTGTAGATTTAGCTATTTTTTCTCTTCATTTAGCAGGTATCTCATCAATTTTAGGATCAGTAAATTTTATTACTACAGTAATTAATATACGTTCACCTGGTATAACATTTGATCAAACTCCATTATTTGTATGATCAGTTTTTATTACTGCTATTTTACTTTTGCTTTCATTACCCGTATTAGCAGGAGCTATTACAATATTATTGACAGATCGAAATATTAATACATCATTTTTTGATCCTTCAGGGGGGGGTGATCCTATTTTATATCAACATCTATTTTGATTTTTTGGTCATCCAGAAGTTTATATTTTAATTTTACCTGGATTTGGTTTAATTTCTCATATTATTAATCAGGAAAGAGGTAAAAACGAGTCTTTTGGGTATATTGGTATAGTATACGCTATAATATCTATTGGTTTATTAGGATTTGTAGTATGAGCACATCATATATTTACTGTTGGTATGGATGTTGACACTCGAGCTTATTTCACTTCAGCTACTATAATTATTGCTGTTCCTACAGGTATTAAAATTTTTAGTTGAATAGCAACTATACATGGTGTTTCTCTAAAACCTTCTATCTCAATTATATGGGCTTCAGGGTTTGTATTTTTATTTACTATAGGGGGATTAACAGGTATTATTTTATCAAATTCATCAATTGATGTAGTTTTACATGATACATATTATGTTGTTGCTCATTTCCATTATGTTTTATCTATAGGAGCTGTGTTTGCAATTATAGCGGGGTTTATTCAATGATACCCTCTATTTACAGGATTAATATTAAATCCAAAATGATTAAAAATTCAGTTTTTTACTATATTTCTTGGAGTAAATTTAACTTTTTTTCCTCAGCATTATTTAGGACTAAGAGGAATACCTCGACGATATTCTGATTATCCAGACATTTTTATGTCATGAAACGTATTGTCTTCCTTAGGAAGTTTAATTTCTATAATTAGTATTATATTTATAATATTCATTATTTGAGAAAGTATAATTTCTAAGCGAGTTAGTTTATATAGTAATAATAATTTATCTTCTATTGAATGGTTACAAAAAATACCTCCAGAAGAGCATTCTTATAGAGAGTTGCCAGTAATAACAAAGTAACTCTAATATGGCAGATTAGTGCAATGATCTTAAGATTCATATATAAATATTTATATTTTATTAGAAATTTCAACTTGATCAAAATTATCTTTCCAAGATGCAGTTTCACCAATTATGGAACAATTAATTATATTTCATGATCATGCAATGATAATTATTATTATAATTACAACTATAGTTTTATATATAATATTATCTATAATAATTAATAAATTTACTAATCGATTTTTATTGGAAGGTCAATTAATTGAGTTAATTTGAACTATCATTCCGGCATTAATATTAATTTTTATTGCATTACCATCATTAAAAATTCTTTACTTATTAGAAGAAGTTAATAATCCTTTAATTACAATTAAGGCAATCGGGCATCAATGATATTGATCATATGAATATTCTGATTTCAAAAAAGTCGAATTTGATTCTTATATAAAACCAACTTTAGAATTAAGACAAGATGAATTTCGTTTATTAGATGTAGATAATCGATTAATTATTCCATATAGTACTCAAACGCGATTATTAGTAACATCAACAGATGTAATTCACTCATGAACAGTACCCTCTATTGGGGTAAAAATTGATGCATCCCCTGGGCGTATTAATCAAAGAAATATTTTAATTAATCGTCCAGGATTATATTTTGGACAATGCTCTGAAATTTGTGGTTCATATCACAGATTCATACCAATTGTTGTTGAAGCAGTAAATTTAAATACATTTATAAATTGACTAAGGAATTATTCATTAAGTTACTTAAATGCAAGTATTGGTCTCTTAAACCAAATTATAGTATATTAGCAAATACTCTTAATGAAAGATTTAGTTTAAAAAAAACATTAATTTGTCAAATTAAAATTGTTAATTACAATCTTTTTTGCCACAAATATCACCTATTTGATGATTAACTCTAATATTAATATTTAATTTATGTTTCTTTTTTATAAATTCTATACTATACTTTAATTATAAAATCAAATCAACTTCATTAGACTATAAAAATAAGTTTAAAATAAATTGAGAATGATAACTAATTTATTTAGTACATTTGATCCATGTACTGGTAATTTTTCTTTAAATTGAATTAGAACTACAATTATATTTTTAATTGTACCTCATAAGTATTGATTAATCAGAAACAAAAGAATATTTATTATTAATAATGTTATTATTATACTTCACAAAGAAATAAAATTAATTATACCATATAAAGGTTCTACTTTAATAATAATAAGAATATTTTTAATAATTATGTATAATAATGTAATAGGATTATTACCTTATATTTTTACTTCGTCATCACATTTAACCTTTTCGCTAGCTTTAGCTTTGCCAATATGATTATCTTTTATAATTTATGGTTGAATTAATAAAACTAATATAATATTTACTCATTTAGTACCATCAGGTACTCCAGGGGTATTAATACCCTTCATAGTTTTAATTGAAACTATTAGAAATTTAATTCGACCTGGATCTCTAGCCGTACGATTAACGGCAAATATAATTGCTGGTCACCTTCTAATATCTTTATTAGGTAGTAACTCAATTCAATCATTTACCTTAATAGTATTAACTATATTTATCTGTATATTATTAATAATATTTGAATTGGCAGTAGCATTAATTCAATCTTATGTATTTATAACTTTAACTACTTTATATTCCAGAGAAGTATAATTATGAATAATCATCCATTCCATTTAGTTGACAAAAGTCCTTGGCCATTAACAAGATCTATAGGATTAATAACATTAACTTCAGGCACAGTATTGTGATTTTATAAGTCAAATTATAACTTAATATTAATTGGTTCCTTAGTCATTTTAATAACTATATTTCAATGATGACGAGATATTATCCGTGAATCTACCTTTCAAGGTAAGCATACTCAAAAAGTTATATTAAGAATAAAATGAGGAATAATAATATTTATTATTTCTGAAGTAATATTCTTTTTATCGTTCTTTTGAGCATTTTTTCATAGAAGTTTATCACCTTCTATTGAAATTGGTTTACAATGACCCCCCTATGGGATTAAAACTTTTAATCCAATAAATATTCCTATATTAAATACTATAATTTTACTTGCGTCAGGAGTATCAATAACATGAGCTCACAATTCAATTTTAAATAAAAATTTTAGTCAGGCTATAAAAAGTATATTAATTACTGTCATGTTAGGAATATATTTTTCTATTTTACAAGTGTATGAATATATTGAATCTCCTTTTTGTATTTCTGATTCAATTTTTGGTTCAACATTCTTTATAGGGACAGGGTTTCATGGTTTACATGTTATTATTGGAACTACATTTATTGTAGTAATTTTATTACGAACAAAAAACTTACATTTTTCTAAACACCATCATATTGGATTTGAGGCTTCAGCCTGATATTGACATTTTGTAGATGTGGTCTGATTATTCCTATATATCACAATATACTGATGAGGAAGATATTCATTTAGTATAATAAGTATATTTAGCTTCCAACTAAAAGGTTTAAAAATTAAAATGAATAATTTACTTAACTATAATTCATTTACTTATTATTGTAATAATTATTTTATTAATTATGTTTATACTTTTATTAGTAAGAAAAAAATCTATTACTGATAAAGAAAAGTTAACTCCATTTGAATGTGGATTTAATCCTATATCTAACAAACGTTTACCATTTTCTATTCATTTTTTCTTAGTTGCTGTAATTTTTCTAATTTTTGATATTGAAATTATTATCATTTTACCAATAATTATTACAATAAAATATACAATAATTAAATATTGATTATTAACTTCTTCTTTGTTTATTATTGTACTAATTATTGGTCTTTACCATGAATGATATAACGGAATATTAAAATGAACAAAATAAATAGGGTTATAGTTAATTATAACATTTGATTTGCATTCAAAAAGTATCTTAGGATTAATCTTAACATAGAAGTAAAATTTTGCATTTAGTTTCGACCTAAAATTAAGGAATTTATTGTTCCTCATGTTTTAACTGAAGCCAAAAAGAGGCATCTTAATGTTAATAAGAAAACTGTATATTTATATTCCAGTTAAAAGAGATTTTTGAAAGAAAATAGCTGCTAACTAATTTTCTAAGCGGTTAAATTCCGTTTGTCTCTTACTTAATTTATATAGTTTAATAAAAACATTTTATTTTCATTAAAAAAAAGAATAAATATTCTATAAATTGTTTGAGAAAAAACATTACCTTAATAGCTTCAATATTAAACTCTAAATTAAGCTACACAAACAAACCAAAATTATTATCCATAAAATAAATATTAACATAAAAATCTTTATAGAACTTGAAAAATATAATTGAAAATAATTAGAAAATTTTAATAAGAAAAAAGAAATACCAGTACCACCATAATATTCTCCTCAACCTAATACTATATTTGTACTATTTAATCTTATTTTATAAAAAATATTATATAAATAAAAAGAATGACTATATATAAATCACATATAATTATTAAATAAATAAAAATTAATTGAAAATAAATAATTAATAAACAGCATTTCAAAGGATAATCAGATTCCTAATAATACACAAATTAAAGTCAATAATTTTAAATAATAAGGAAATATCAAAAAAATTAAATCAAAGTTTATTAATCAAATAATCATACAACCAACAATTACAGAAAAAAAAGTTAATAAAAAAATACTAAATTTTATGTAGTCAATTTCATCATTAATAAAATAAAATGAATTCAAATTACTTGAATGAATTATAGTATAATAAAATAAGCGTAATGAATATCCTGATGTTAATCCTAATCTAAAATAAAAAAAAATAAAAAAATAAAAGTTTATTCCATTAAATAAAGAAGATTCTAAAATTAAATCTTTAGAGTAAAAACCTGACAAGAAGGGAATACCACATAAAGATAATCTTGAAATATTAAAACAAGCTGTGGTAAATGGTAAATTTACACAAATAAAACCTATACATCGAATATCCTGATTATCATTTATATAATAAATAAAAATACCTGAACATAAAAATAACAAAGATTTAAATATTGCATGAGTAATCAAATGAAAATAAGACAATTCTGTTAAACCAGAAAATAATGAAATTATTATTAATCCTAACTGGCTTAATGTTGACAGCGCAATAATTTTTTTTAAATCATACTCAAATAATGCACAAGTTGAAGACAAAATTATAGTAATTAATCTAATATAAATAAAATACACATTTAATTCTAAATAATTATGAAAACGAATTAATAAATAAACCCCTGCAGTAACTAATGTTGAAGAATGAACTAAAGCAGAAACAGGAGTAGGAGCAGCTATAGCTGCTGGTAATCAACATGAAAAAGGGATTTGAGCTCTTTTAGTAAAACAAGATATTACTACTAACAAATAAATATTTTGAGAATAAAAAGAAGGATAAAATAAAAAATGTCAACTTCCATAAGAAATTATTCAGCAAATACTAATCAACAAACCTACATCTCCTAAGCGGTTAGTTAGACAAGTAATTAAACCGGCCAAATATCTTTTTATTGAATTATAAAAAATGACTAAGCAATATGAAACTAAACCTAAACCATCTCAACCTAGTAAAATACTAATCAAATTAGGTCTCATAATTATTAAAAATATTCTGAATACAAATAATAAAACTAAAAATAAAAATCGGATTGATGAGTAAGTTATCCAACCTATATATTGTATTCTATAAAAAATTACTATAGAAGAAATGAATAAAACAACAGAAGCAAAAGATATAGAAATCCAATCTAAATAAATTAAATAACAAATTGATAATGAATTAAAAAAATATAAATTATATTCAAAAAGATAAACTAAATTATTATAACCTAAAAATATTCTTATTATAAACAAAATAATTGAAAAAACAAATAACATAATAAATCATAAATAATAATAATTCATTTTAAACAAAATTTAAGGTTAGAATTAACATCTAAGAATCCACAAATCTTTATTTTATTTAAACTACTTAAATAAAAAAACAAATTAATAATTAATAATATATAAAAAATAGGAAATAAATGAACCATTAATAATAAATATTCTTTTACATTAATAAAAGAATAAGAATAAGAATTATGAAATAATCCGTGGTAACAATAACTAAATAAATAAATTCTGAAACATGCTCTTAAAAACGAAATAAAAATTATATAAACAAAAGATCAATAAAAATAATTTATTATCCCACCTATAATAATTAATTCTCTTAAAAAATTAATTCTAGGAGGGCAACTTATATTAAAACAACATAATATAAATCAAATTAAAGAAAGACTAGGTAAAAATGAAATTAAACCTTTATTAATAAAAAAACTACGAGACAATAATCGTTCATAAATCAAATTAGCTATACAAAATATACCAGATGAACACAAACCATGACCAATTATTATTAAATAAGAGCCCAATAATCCTCAATAAGTTATACTTAAAATACCTATTAAACACATACATATGTGACAAACAGAAGAATAAGCAATTATACATTTGATATCACCTTGAACAAAACAAATTAAGCTTACAATAATTGATCCTCAAATAGATAAAGAATATCAAATAAAACTGTATTTAAAAAATAAATACTCATAAATAAATATAAAACGAATTAATCCATATCCTCCAATTTTTAAAAACAACCCAGCAAGAATTATAGAGCCAGAAACTGGTGCTTGTACGTGAGCTTTAGGTAATCAAAAATGAAATATAAATATAGGTAATTTTACTAAAAATGCTAAAATCATAAATAAATGTATTATAAATCTTGAAGATTTATTAAATTCATAATCAAAAAATAAACAACCATTATTAGAATAAAAGTAAATAATAATTATTAACAATGGTAAAGAAGCAAATAAAGTATAAAAAAACAAATAAAGAACTGAGATTAATCGTTCTGGTTGATAACCCCAACCCAAAATTAAAATAATTAATGGGATTAAACTTAATTCAAAAAATAAATATAATATAAATATATTTAAAAAAGAAAAAATAAAAAACAAAATTAAGCAAATAGATAAATTTACTAAAATAAAAGAATAAGAACTAATTTTATTAGAAGACAAAATCATTAATCTAACAATAAAAAATCTTAAAATAATTAATCTATAAGAGATAAAATCTACTCCAAAAGAATATCTTATTCTTCTAAAAAAACAATTCAATCTTAATGTTCTATAAATACATATATATATAAATAAACAAACAATTAAAACATTCCATTTTAAAAAAAAGCTAAAAGGGATCAAAATCAAAAAAGATAAAATAATTTTTATCATAAAAATAAAGAATTTAAATAATCATTTCCATGAGATCGAATTATACAAACCAACACGCTTAAACCTAAAACACCCTCACAAACATAAAATGTTATAAAAATTAAATAAAGATACAAAGAATACTTAAATAACAAACAATAAACTAAAATAGAATACAATAAAGAAAGAATAATAAATTCCAATCTTAATAAACATAAAAGAACATGTTTACGTATTAAAATAAGAGAAAATAATCTAAATAAAAATAAGTATAAAAAAAAAATAAAATTCATTAGTTTTAATAATTTAATAAAAATATTAACCTTGTAAGTTAAAATTAGATAATAATAATCTTTAAAACATCAGTAAAACAAAAATGCATCTTAAATTCCCAAAATTTAAATTTTTTTTAAACTATTTACTGACATAAAAATAAATATCATAAAAGTAATAATTATATTTATTTCCATATTACCTGCAATAAAAACTCCTATATCAATAGGAATAATTCTTATATTAAATACTATAATAATAACTATATTAATTAATAAAATCATAATTACCTCATGATTAGCTATAATTACATTTTTAATAATAATTGGGGGACTATTAATTCTATTCATTTACATAAGAAGTTTAGCTTCAAACGAAAAATTTAAAATTAATATAAAAATGATAATATTATTATTAATTATATTAACACTAATGGATGAATTTATACAAGAAAGATACATTAATGAAACACAAAATTTATTAAATATAGAGATAACTGAACATTTATCTATAGGAAAATTATATAATAAAAAATCAATATCAATCACATTAATTATAGTCATATATTTACTTCTAACCATAATTGTAGTAACAAAAATAGTTAAACATTATGAAGGCCCTTTACGATCAAAAAACTAATGAATAAGCCTTTACGAAAAGAAAATAAATTAATTAAAATTATTAATAACTCTATTATTGATTTACCAGCACCAGTAAATTTATCCTATTGATGAAATTTTGGATCAATTCTAGGATTATGCTTAATAATTCAATTAGTCTCAGGAATCTTATTATCTATACATTATACAGCAAACATTGAAATAGCTTTTAATAGAGTAAGCCACATTTCTCGAGATGTAAATTATGGATGAATAATTCGGACAATACACTCAAATGGAGCTTCTTTATTTTTCATAATAATGTACCTACATACAGGACGAGGTATTTATTATGGGTCATATAAATTTATCAAAACATGGTATATAGGAACAATTATTATATTAATAACTATAGCTACAGCATTTTTAGGATATGTATTACCTTGAGGTCAAATATCATTTTGAGGGGCCACAGTTATTACTAATTTATTATCAGCAATTCCATATATTGGAAATATACTCGTAAATTGAATTTGGGGGGGATTTGCTGTTGATAATGCAACTTTATCACGATTTTTTAGACTACATTTTATATTACCATTTATTATTGCTATAATAACAATTATTCACTTATTTTTTCTTCATATAACAGGATCCAATAATCCAATTGGACTTAAATCAGATATTGATAAAATCCCATTTCATCCTTATTTTTCAATTAAAGATACTTTAGGATTCGTAATTATTTTAACATTATTAATTATATTAAATTTAATAGAACCGTTTTTACTATCAGACCCAGATAATTTTACACCAGCTAATCCAATAGTAACTCCAATTCACATTCAACCAGAATGATACTTTCTATTTGCTTACGCAATTTTACGATCAATCCCCAATAAACTAGGAGGAGTCCTAGCATTATTTTTATCAATTATTATTCTATTAATTTTACCTTTAACAATAAAAAGAAAATTTAAAGGATTATCATTTTACCCTATAAGTCAAATACTATTTTGATTATTTACATCCACTGTAATTTTACTTACATGAATTGGTGCACGACCAGTTGAACAGCCTTATACAAACACAGGAATAATTTTAACATTAATATATTTTATATATTTTATTTTAGATCCTTTGATAACAAAAACATGAGATAAAATAATCAAATAAACAGCTATTTAGCTTATACAAAGCAAGTATTTTGAAAATACTAGAAAGATGTCATTTTAATAGCTTTACAAAAAAAAATGATAAAAAATTAAAATTTTAATTAAGAAAAAAAAGAACAAATAATTCAAAGAAATAGGTAAATAGCTCTTTCAAGCTAAATACATCAATTTATCATAACGATAACGTGGTAAAGATGCACGTACTCAAATAAAAAAAAAACATAATAAAATAATTTTTAAATAAAAAAAAAAAGAATAATAATTACCCCCCAAAAAAACTAGTCTAGTTAATATGCATATAAAAATAATACTAGAATATTCACTAATAAAAAGAAAGGCAAATCCACCCCCCCCATATTCAATATTAAAACCAGAAACCAACTCTCTTTCCCCTTCAGAAAAATCAAAAGGAGAACGATTGGTTTCTGCTATACAACAAGATAATCAAGAAAAAAATAAAGGAAAAGAAAAAAAAACAAATCAAATATCAGATTGGAATAAACAAAAATCAATAATATTATATCTATTTAATAAAAAGAAATAAAAAAACAAAATTAAAGAAATAGTTACTTCATAAGAAATAGCCTGAGAAACTCTTCGCAAACAACCCAAAATAGAATATACTCTATTTGAAGATCAACCACAAACAATTAAACCATAAATTCTCATACTAGAACAACACAAAAGAAAAATCATACCAAAAACAAAATTAACACAATTAATATAATAAGGAAACAAACATCAAATAAACAAAGACTGAATTAATCTAAAAACAGGACATAAATAGTAAATTAAATAATTAGAATTTAAAGGAAAAATATTTTCTTTCAAAAACAATTTAAAACCATCACTAAAAGGTTGAAGTAATCCTAAATAGCCAACTTTATTAGGGCCTTTTCGAATCTGAATATAACTTAAAACTTTACGTTCTAATAAAGTAAAAAATCCCACTGAAATCATAACTACAATTAATATAAAAAGACAAGTTAAAAAATAAATTATTGAATGTAATATAAATAATACTTTATTAAAACCTAAATTTAATACACTAATCTGCCAATTCAATAATAAAATTCAATATATAATCATAATATGAAACTTAATGGTCCTTTCGTACTAATTAAATATAGCTTTAAAATTAGATAGAAACCAACCTGGCTTACACCGGTTTGAACTCAAATCATGTAAGATTTTAAAGGTCGAACAGACCCAAATTTAAAGAACCTACCCCTTAACTTAATCTTAATTCAACATCGAGGTCGCAAACTTTAATATAAATATGAACTTTCCATTAAAATTACGCTGTTATCCCTAAGGTAACTTAATCTTTCATCATATTAATAATGGATCAAAAAATCACAAATAAGTGAAAAAAAAAAATAAAGTTAAAAATTTATCTACCACCCCAGTAAAAATTTAATTCAATTTAAATTTATAAATAAATCTAATACACACATAATTAAACAAATTCAAGTTCTATAGGGTCTTATCGTCCCAAATTTACAGTTAAGCTTTTTAACCTAAAAATTAAATTATAATAATAAATATAATAAAATAAATTTCTCATTAATTCATTCATACAAGCCCCTAATTAAGAAGCTAATTATTATGCTACCTTTGCACAGTCAAAATACTGCAGCCATTTAAATTATTTAAAATCATAGGGCAGAACCTACCTTAAATTTTTTACTTAAAGAAATGTTTTTGATAAACAGTTGAAAATTAAAATTGTCGAATTCATAAATAAATAAATAAAAATTATACTAATTTAATCATAAATAATTTTTAAATAAAAATTTAATAAAAAATCCAAGTAATAAGATAAATAAAAAAAAATCTTAAATAAAAATTCAAATCTATTACGAACTTAATTAACAGATTCTAAGAAAAATAAAAATAAAATTAAATAAATTTTAACAAAAAATTAAGATTATCCCTAATTATATAAACTTAATTAATAAGTCTAAATTAAATTTAATTCCTAAGAAACCAGATATATTTAAAGAACGAATAACTTTTAACTACTAAAAATAAATTTATTAATAATATACAACATAAAAAAAAAATTTAATTTTAATTATCTTTAATTCGGGAATATAAAATAGATTAATAAATAAATTAACCCTGATACAAAAGGTACTAAAAATATAACCAAAATATTAAAAATAAACCTTTACAGTCAAAATAAATAAATTATTTCTTAATAATACTAAAATATAAAAAATTATATAAAAACAAAATAATAAAAAATAAAAAACTAATAATCAGACTGAATAAATAATTTTCCTATTTATGTAAAAAATATACTTTAACACATAAGCTACAATCTGAACTTTCTAACTACACCTTCCGGTACACTTACTTTGTTACGACTTATCCCATTTTAAAGAGAGTGACGGGCGATATGTACATAAATTAGAGCAAAATTCAAATTAATAAATTAATTAAAATTACTATTAAATCCTATTTTAAGTAAACATAAATATAGATTATTTTAATAAAATATTTAATATTAAAGTAACCCATATTTACCTTAACATAAACTGCACCTTGACCTAATATAAATTTATATAAAAAAAGAAAATTTACTTAAATAACATTCCAAAACATAGAGGTATACAAATAAAATTTTTCAAGGTAAAAAATATCGTGGTTTATCAATTAAAATACAGGTTCCTCTAAAAAGAAATAAATTACCGCCAAATTCTTTGAGTTTAAAAAGAACATAACTATTAATATTCACATAAAATTTAAGTTTATTAATAATAGGGTATCTAATCCTAGTTTAAATAAATAATTTAATAGAAATTTAATAAATAAAGGAATAATTATAAAAATATAAATTTCACCTAAATAACTTTAACAAAAAACCAATTAAAAAATAACTAAACTGCAAAAAAATTAACTTTAATGAATTGTATAACCGCGAATGCTGGCACAAAATTTATCCATTATAATTAAATTACTGAAAATAAATAAAAATATAAACAATACTATTTACTGTACTAAAAATTTATTAAAAAAATAACATATAAATCAACTAAATAATTAATAAATAAGCAAGAATCAAACTTATTAAATATTAAATTAAAAAATTATGGATAATTATATTACTTTAATTAGGGGTTAAAGTATAAATTCTTCTTAATTAAGATAGTTATATAAGTGTAATAGTAGATAACTTTATAATTTACTCAAACCTCTTTTTTTCTAACTAGAAAAGAGGTTTGAATTAAAGATTAAGATTAATTTAAGTAGGCTTATACTTTAATTAGGGGTTAAAGTATAAATTCTTCTTAATTAAGATAGTTATATAAGTGTAATAGTAGATAACTTTATAATTTACTCAAACCTCTTTTTTTCTAACTAGAAAAGAGGTTTGAATTAAAGATTAAGATTAATTTAAGTAGGCTTATACTTTAATTAGGGGTTAAAGTATAAATTCTTCTTAATTAAGATAGTTATATAAGTGTAATAGTAGATAACTTTATAATTTACTCAAACCTCTTTTTTTCTAACTAGAAAAGAGGTTTGAATTAAAGATTAAGATTAATTTAAGTAGGCTTATACTTTAATTAGGGGTTAAAGTATAAATTCTTCTTAATTAAGATAGTTATATAAGTGTAATAGTAGATAACTTTATAATTTACTCAAACCTCTTTTTTTCTAACTAGAAAAGAGGTTTGAATTAAAGATTAAGATTAATTTAAGTAGGCTTATACTTTAATTAGGGGTTAAAGTATAAATTCTACCTAGTTAATATTATTAATCAATATCATAATCAATTTATAGTTGATTTTTTTTAAGCTTTATCTGATTTTATTTTATATTAAAATTAAAAATTATGGATTAAATTTTTATTTTCCTGTTAAATTTAATGTTTATAGATTATTTAATTATTAATATTATTAATAAATTATTTAATTATATTTATATATATATATATTTAATTATAATTAAATCTACTCTCTTTTATATTAGAGAGTAGATTTAATATTAATAAATTAATTATTTAATTTTAATGATTAATAGTTTAGAACCTGCATAATTTATATATTATATTTTCATATGTCAGGTTTATTCCTAAATTAATTTAATATTTTATATTCTATTTTTCCATTACTTTTTAATTTCACTTTTAATAAAA